GTCTTCAATTCGTTCGAACTTGTTTAGTATTGAATTGGAACCGAGACCGAAATGGTTCTATAGAAGAGGTTCATGCTTCCTTTGTTGAAGTAAGGGCAAATGATCTGATTCGAGATTTCATAAGAATTGATTTAGTGAAGTCCTCTATTTTGTATATCGGAAAAAGGAATGATACGGCAAGTTCGGGATTGATCCCCAATAATGGATCAGATCGCACCAATATCAATCCTTTTTATTTCAAGGCGAGGATTCAATCACTTACCCAGCATCAAGGGACTATTCGTACGTTGCTGAATAGAAATAAGGAATATCCATCTTTTCTGATTTTGTCATCATCCGATTGTTTTCGAATTGGCCCATTCAATGGTTCGAAATCTCACAAAGTGACAAAAGAATTAATTAAAGAAGATCCCGCGATTCCCATTAGGAATTCATTGGGTCCCTTAGGGATTGTACCTAAAATCACGAATTTTTATTCATTTTACTATTTCTATTTATTCTATTTAATAACTCATAATCAGATCTTGTTAAATAAATATTTGCTACTTGACAATTTCAAACAGACTTTCCAAGGACTTCAATATTATTTAATGGATGAAAATGGAAGAATTTATAATCCCGATTCATGCAGTAACATCATTTTGAATCCATTCGATTTGAATTGGTGCTTTCGCCCTCACGATTATTGTGAGGAGACATCCACAATAATTAGCCTTGGACAGTTTATTTGTGAAAATGGATGTATATCCAAATACGGACCACACATAAAATCGGGTCAAGTTCTAATTGTTCACGTTGACTCCTTAGTAATAAGATCAGCTAAGCCTCATTTGGCTACTCCAAGAGCAACTGTTCATGGCCATTGTGGAGAAATCCTTTATGAAGGAGATACATTAGTTACATTTATATATGAAAAATCGAGATCGGGTGATATAACACAAGGTCTTCCAAAAGTGGAACAAGTGTTAGAGGCGCGTTCGATTGATTCAATATCGATGAACCTAGAAAAGAGGGTTGAAGGTTGGAACGAACGTATAACAAGAATTCTTGGAATTCCTTGGAGATTCTTGATTGGCGCTGAACTAACCATAGCGCAAAGTCGTATCTCTTTGGTTAATAAGATCCAAAAGGTTTATCGATCCCAGGGGGTGCAGATCCATAATAGGCATATAGAGATTATTGTACGTCAAATAACATCAAAAGTGTTGGTTTCAGAAGATGGAATGTCTAATGTTTTTTCACCTGGAGAACTTATCGGATTGTTGCGAGCAGAACGAACAGGGCGCGCTTTGGAAGAAGCGATCTGTTACCGAGCCATCTTATTGGGAATAACGAGGGCGTCTCTGAATACTCAAAGTTTCATATCCGAAGCGAGTTTTCAAGAAACCGCTCGAGTTTTAGCAAAAGCCGCTCTACGAGGTCGTATTGATTGGTTGAAAGGCCTGAAAGAGAACGTTGTTCTGGGGGGGATGATGCCTGTTGGTACCGGATTCAAAGGATTAGTCCAACGTTCAAGGCAACACAGCAACATTCCTTTGGAAATCAAGAAGAAGAATCTATTCGAGGAGGAAATGGAAATGAGAGATATTTTGTTCCACCACATAGAATTATTTAGTTCTTGCATCCCCAAAAATTTACCTGATACATCAGAACGATCATTTACGGAATTTCATGACAGATTCATTCTTTTCTTTTAACTATCTAGTCCTGGTCATTTGATTTGGTAATAAAGATAATAACGAATAGAAAGCAATTAGTGACTTGAACCATGTATTAACGTAACGGTCAATCTCCGGTAGAAGGTTCCGTCGGAACAATTATTTATTTCAGGTACCTCTTAAAAAAAAAAAAAGAGAGAGAGAAAGTGTGGGGAGAAATGACAAGAAGATATTGGAACATGAATTTGGAAGAGATGATGGAAGCAGGAGTTCATTTTGGTCATGGTACTAGGAAATGGAATCCTAGAATGGCACTTTACATCTCTGCAAAGCGTAAAGGTATTCATATTACAAATCTTACTAGAACTGCTCGTTTTTTGTCAGAAGCCTGTGATTTAGTTTTTGATGCAGCGAGTATAGGAAAACACTTCTTAATAGTTGGTACCAAAAATAAAGCAGCTGATTCAGTAGCATCAGCTGCAATAAGAGCTCGGTGTCATTATGTTAATAAAAAATGGCTCGGTGGTATGTCAACGAATTGGTCCACTACAGAAATGAGACTTCATAGATTCAGGGACTTGAGATCGGAACAAAATACGGGGAAACTCAACTGTCTCCCGAAAAGAGATGTAGCAATGTTGAAGAGGCAATTATCTCAATTGCAAACATATCTGGGCGGGATCAAATATATGACGGGGTTACCCGATATTGTAATCATCGTTGATCAGCAAGAAGAATATACGGCTCTTCGAGAATGTCTCACTTTGGGGATTCCGACAATTTGTTTAATCGACACAAATTGTGACCCGGATCTCGCAGATATTTCGATTCCAGCGAACGATGACGCTATAGCTTCAATCCGATTGATTCTTAACAAATTAGTATCCGCAATTTGTGAGGGCCGTTCTAGCTATATAAGAAATTGTTGATTAATAATAGGATAAGTCAATGACTTTGGAAACTCCATAAATGGATTGAATCGGTTACTATCCCTGAGTCTCAAAAAAGAGATAAAAATCGCTGGGAATATTATGCGATCGCTTGGTATCCGAAATAAAATATACGATTAAAGCAGGCGAGTTGAGAAAGAGATAAGAGATGGCTGAATCAAAATAATTCCTTTTTAAGTTCTATTTCTGTCAGAGGGCAATATGAATGTTCGACCCTGTTCCATCAACTCACTAAAAGTGTTATACGATATATCCGATGTGGAAGTAGGCCAACATTTTTATTGGCAAATAGGGAGTTTCCAAGTCCATGCCCAAGTACTTATCACTTCTTGGGTTGTAATTGCTATCTTATTAGGTTCAGCCACTATAGCTGTTCGGAATCCACAAACCATTCCAACCGACGGTCAGAATTTCTTCGAATATGTCCTTGAATTCATTCGAGACTTGAGCAAAACTCAGATTGGAGAAGAATATGGTCCTTGGGTTCCCTTTATTGGAACTATGTTCCTATTTATTTTTGTTTCGAACTGGTCAGGTGCTCTTTTACCCCGGAAAATCATACAGTTACCGCATGGGGAGTTAGCTGCGCCCACGAATGATATAAATACTACTGTTGCTTTAGCTTTACCTACGTCAGTGGCATATTTCTATGCGGGTCTTACCAAAAAAGGATTGGGTTATTTCGGTAAATACATTCAACCAACTCCAATACTTTTACCAATTAACATCCTAGAAGATTTCACAAAACCTTTATCACTTAGTTTTCGACTTTTCGGGAATATATTAGCTGATGAATTAGTAGTTGTTGTTCTTGTTTCTTTAGTACCTTCGGTGGTTCCTATACCCGTCATGTTCCTTGGATTATTCACAAGCGGGATTCAAGCTCTTATTTTTGCAACTTTAGCCGCAGCTTATATAGGCGAATCCATGGAGGGTCATCATTGACTAGCTTCCGAAATGGTCTTTTTTTTTTTCTCAAAAAAAAAAAAGAAGCTTATCCCAACTCATGGGCGTCTCAAGATAATTGACTCGGGGAACATGATATATACAAATACCGGTATATACGATCTAGAGTAGGAGCAAGAAAAAAAAAAAGAAAAACTATATCTATATATATTATTAAGTTAGGTAGGTCTAGCTAGGTATATGTAAGGGCTATAAGTCAATCCCCGTATATGTTTCGAAGAATGATTCTAGAATCCGATTCAATACAAGATACAGATAGTTTGTTTACATTATGAAAGAAACACATGTATATGTGCTATTAGATATTCACTAGTTATATATGGGCTACCCATATATTTCCCATCCCACTGAATTTAGATGGATGCCAATGCAAGCCCTTCCGTTTTATCTGTAACTGTGGATTGAATGAATAAACAAATGAAGTCAAGCATATCGAAGAGAAAGAGCGAAGAATTGAAAGAATGGAATGGTTCGGAACAAAGAAATGGAAGAATTAGAATCGTATAGATTTACAAAGACTCCATGGATAGGAACTAAAAACGAGATATCGAAGTAGTTCTGATGATTCAGTAATATTGTCATTTCAATTCAGAGTTCTTAGTTTTTTTTTTCCGGATAGGTCTTAGTGATGTTAAGTAATAATTCATTGGTTGATTGTATCATTAACCATTTCTTTTTTTTTTTTGTACGAGGAACTTAATATGAATCCACTGATTTCTGCTGCTTCCGTTATTGCTGCTGGATTGGCTGTAGGACTTGCTTCTATTGGACCTGGAGTTGGTCAAGGTACTGCTGCGGGACAAGCCGTAGAAGGTATCGCGAGACAACCAGAAGCAGAAGGTAAAATACGAGGTACTTTATTGCTTAGTCTGGCTTTTATGGAAGCTTTAACGATTTACGGACTGGTCGTGGCATTAGCGCTTTTATTTGCGAATCCTTTTGTTTAATCCTATAAATTGAAAAATACATACTTCAATTTTCTTATTTGATTGCCGTGGGCTTGTCGAATTATATCAAAACTTCATCCCTACAATCACTTCTTCGTTGAGACAATATCCCCCGGGATGGATTGATTTGAGGATGAGGAATTAACATAGCAGACCCACTCGATTTCTTCCCTCCCATTCTTATTCTTAATGGAAACTTTTTTTTTTTACTTTTAGGAAGTGTTGCAACGAACGAGGTATTTCTCAATTGACATGAGACCTGGGACTAATAAATAGATTGGGAATTTAGAAAAAATTTTTATTAAAAATGATTCATATTTATAATAAGGAAATTCATAATAATAATAAAAAAGAAATCAATAAAAAAAGGGGGGCGAAGTGATACAAAAGGAACTCTGTTCAAATTTGTTAGTCCTATCTATAAGAGGAAAGCATATGAAAAATGTAACCGATTCTTTCGTTTCCTTGGGTCGTTGGCC